CAGAAAATAGTTTAATTCAGAATCCTGGCTTTGGGAGCCAGGGGTGGGAGTTAAAATCTCCTTTTTCTGGGCGCTAGGAGGGGATTTAACCCTCGATCTTCGGATTACAAGACCGATGCTTTAAAACTAAGCTACTAGGGCAAGCTCATTTCAATGCTTTATTCTCGGCTCAACCTGCAAATGGGGCGAGGACGAGGAAAAGAGCGAAATATAGAACCGAGGCAACTTGTCCGATAATAATGTATGGGTGTTCTACGGGCATGCCTCCGATTCATGTTAAAATAATTATATCTGCTACTAAGGTTCAGAATAAAAATTGGGTAATTGGTCGGAAAGTTAATCCTCGTTGTTTTGAGGTGTGTAAAATTGGGACCACTAATAGTACTAGGATACTAAATAATAATGCTAGGACCCCTCCTAGCTTATTTGGGATAGATCGTAGAATAGCGTAGGCAAATAAGAAGTACCATTCTGGTTGAATATGTGGCGGAGTAACCAGAGGGTTAGCTGGGGTGAAATTTTCTGGGTCACCAAGTAGAGTAGGGGAGAATAATGTTAGAGATGTAAGGGCTAGTAGTATAAGTACGAAGCCAAGAAGGTCCTTATAGGAGAAGTATGGGTGGAAGGAGATTTTGTCTGCGTCAGAGTTTAATCCGGCTGGGTTGTTTGATCCTGTTTCATGTAGGAACAGCAAGTGAAGGATTGTTGCGCCGGCAATAACGAACGGGAATAGGAAATGGAAGGCGAAGAACCGTGTTAGTGTTGCGTTATCTACGGAAAAGCCCCCTCAAATTCATTGGACAAGAGTGTCTCCTATATAGGGGACTGCTGATAAGAGGTTTGTAATTACGGTGGCACCTCAGAAGGATATTTGACCTCAGGGGAGCACATAACCTACAAAGGCGGTCATTATAACTAATAGAAGAAGGACAACCCCGATGTTTCAGGTTTCTTTGTAAAGGTAGGAGCCGTAGTATAGGCCACGGGCAATATGCATATAAATACAGATAAAGAAGAATGATGCTCCGTTAGCATGCATATTCCGGATGAGTCAACCGTAATTAACATCCCGGCAAATGTGTGTAACGGATGAAAATGCGGTTGAGATATCAGAGGTGTAATGTATTGCTAGAAATAGTCCTGTTAAAATCTGAGTAATTAAGCATAATCCTAATAGGGATCCAAAGTTTCATATTACTGAGATATTAGATGGTGTTGGGAGGTCAACTAGTGCGTCATTAGCAATTTTTATTAGTGGGTGGGTTTTTCGTAGGCTTGCCATTAGTTATTCCTGTAGTTGAATTACAACGGTGTTTCTTCAAGTCATTGGTCTCGGTTAAAATCTGAGCGGGAATTATGACCTATTTTGTGTTTTCATTATTAATAGCCTTGATTGTAGGACTTATTGCCGTTGCGTCTAATCCTACACCTTATTTTGCTGCCTTAGGGTTGGTAGTAGCAGCCGGGGTTGGGTGTGGGGTACTGGTCGGTAGTGGAGGGCCTTTTCTATCCCTAGTCCTTTTTTTAATTTATTTAGGGGGAATACTTGTGGTTTTTGCTTATTCAGCAGCTTTGGCTGCTGAGCCTTTTCCAGAGGCCTGGGGGAGTCGTTCAGTAATAGGGTATGTTTTAGTTTACTTTGTGGGCGTAGTATTTACGGCCGGGCTATTTTGAGGGGGGTGACATGAAGGTTCTTGGGTAGTCACTGATGGATTAAAAGAGTTTTCAGTGTTACGAGGAGATATTGGGGGTGTGGCTATAATATATTCTTTTGGAGGAATAATACTAGTAATTTGTGCTTGGGTGTTGCTTTTAACATTACTTGTAGTACTGGAGTTAACTCGAGGCTTAAGTCGTGGGACTCTTCGAGCGGTCTAAATAAAGACTAAGGTAGTTGCCAAGATTAGAGTTAAAAGGAAGATGGTCAGGAATTTTTTAATTGTTCCTCGTGAGATATTGGCTATAGTCTGTGCTATTATTATTTGCGTAAGAGTTACTGATTTTGGGCCTGCAATTTGTAGTCAGGTTTGGTCAAGTTTAGTAGCAGTTGATTGCCCTATAATTAAGCTAGCTTTTGGGGAGAGTCGGTGTACTAGTGAAGGGAAGTACCCTAGTATATTTGAGAAGTGGTGGGGGGAGTTTTTATAGGCAGTTTTGTACGGATTATTAGTCTTAGCTGCAAGTTCTATAGCCACTAGAAGTCCTAGAACAGCTACTACTAGGGCTGTTACTTTTAGTATAATGGGTATAGTCATGATAGGTGTTTTTAAGGGCAGGAAGTTGTATGTAATAATAAGTCCTGCAATAATACTTCCTCAGGCAAGTCGTTTAATCGGTTGGACTATAAGTGGATTATCTTCATTAATAGGGGATAATGGAAGGAATCGGGGGGATCCCATAGTCACAAAATATACAACTCGGAAGCTGTAAACTGCAGTGAAGGATGTGGCAACTAGGGTTAAGGCTAGGGCTCAGGCATTGAGGTTGGAGGTGTTTAGGGCTTCAATAATAGCGTCTTTTGAGTAAAATCCTGCAAGGAATGGGGTACCTGCTAGTGCTAGGCTTCCAATAGTAAGACAGGTTGAGGTAATGGGTAGAAGTTTATGGAGGCCCCCTATTTTTCGAATGTCTTGCTCATCATTTAAGCTATGAATAATAGACCCGGAGCAGAGAAAAAGTATAGCCTTAAAAAATGCGTGTGTACAGATGTGAAGGAATGCTAGTTGTGGTTGGTTTAATCCAATTGTAACCATCATTAATCCCAGTTGACTAGATGTTGAGAAAGCAATAATTTTTTTAATATCATTTTGGGTTAATGCGCAAGTAGCTGTGAATAGGGTAGTAAGTGCTCCTAAACATAGGCAAATTGACAATGCTAGTTTGTTGTTTTCTATTAAGGGATGTAGGCGGATTAGTAAGAAGATTCCTGCAACTACCATAGTGCTAGAGTGGAGTAATGCAGATACTGGTGTCGGGCCCTCTATGGCGGATGGAAGTCATGGGTGTAGACCGAATTGGGCTGACTTTCCTGTTGCTGCAAGGATGAGTGCGATTAAGGGAATCGTCACGTCATGGTTTTTTGATAAAGCAAAGATTTGTTGAATTTCTCAAGAATTTAAGTTTACTACGAATCAGGCTATAGCTAGGATTAACCCAATATCGCCAACCCGGTTATAGAGAACTGCTTGTAGGCTTGCTGTATTAGCGTCTGCCCGCCCATATCATCAACCAATAAGAAGAAAGGATATAATACCAACTCCTTCTCAGCCGATAAATAGTTGAAATATATTATTAGCTGTAACAAGGATAATTATAGCCACCAAAAATAGCAATAAATATTTGAAGAATCGGTTTATATTAGGGTCGGAATGTATATATCATAGTGCGAACTCTAAAATAGATCATGTTACGAAGAGGGCAATAGGGGTAAAAATAATGGCGTAATGGTCTAATTTAAAGCTAATATTTGTATCAAATATTTGTGTGTTTATTCATTGACAGTTTGTGGTAATATTTTCTGATCCATGTGTTAGATAAATTATTAGTGGTAGAAGACTTACAAAGAATGCGGTACTGACGGCAGTTTTAACGTGTGCACTTGCTCAGTCCGGTTTTTTAGGGTTTGGGTTAAGTGTTCCGAGGAGTGGTAAAACAAGAATCGTGATGATTAAAAGGAATGAGGATGATATGACTTGGGTTGTCGAGAACATAGCTTTCGCTTGGATTTGCACCAAGAGTTTTTGGTTCCTAAGACCAATGGATGAGCTGTTATCCTTCGAAAGCGTAAAGAAGCCGAGGAGTTTAACCCCGGGTCATAAGTATTAGCAGCACTTACTGATTTCTCTCCTTCTTTGGTGAGTAAGGGGGTTTTAACCCCTGTCTTCAGAATCACAATCTGATATTTTAGTTAAACTATACTTACAGTAACATCATCCTCATATAAGTTCTGGTTTTATTACAAGGAGAACTACTGGGATAAGGTGAAGGGCTATTAATAGGTGTTCCCGGGTGTGGAATGGTGATAACTTCATAATGTGGTGTGGTGTTGGTCCGCGTTGAGATATTAAGAATATATAGAGAGAGTAAGCTGCGGTAATTAATGTTCCTAATCCGGTTAGTGCAATAGTTCAAGTGGACCAGTTAAAGAGTGTTGTAATAATTATAAGTTCTCCTATTAGATTAGGGAGAGGAGGTAGTGCTAAGTTAGCCAGGTTTGCAATGAACCATCAGACTGCGGTTAGTGGGAAGATTACTTGTAACCCTCGAGCGAGAACTATGGTTCGGCTATGAGTCCGTTCGTAAGCTGTATTAGCTAAACAGAATAATATAGAGGATACTAATCCGTGGGCAATCATTAGAATAATTGCTCCTGAAAACCCCCAGGGAGTTTGAATTAGGATGCCTCCTGCTACAAGGCCCATATGGCTTACAGAGGAATAAGCGATTAGGGCTTTAAGATCAGTTTGTCGTAGACAAATAGATCCTGTCATGATAATGCCTCAAAGTGCCAAAATAATAAATGGGTAGATTAGCTCTTTAGAGAGAGGGTCTAGTATTATTATTATTCGTATTATACCATAGCCTCCAAGTTTTAGTAGAATTGCTGCTAGTACTATAGACCCTGCAACAGGGGCTTCTACGTGTGCTTTAGGTAATCAGAGGTGTACTCCATAAAGGGGTATTTTTACTAAAAAGGCGATTAAGCAACCGGCCCATCAGATTTTATGGCTTCATGAGTCAGTTAGTAATAGGGGTGTGTATTGAATAATTAATAGAGATAAAGTTCCTGTAGATTGTTGGAGTAGAAGTAAGGCCACTAAAAGTGGCAGGGATCCGGCTAAAGTATAAAATAGGAAGTAAATACCTGCGTTAAGGCGTTCGGCTTGATTACCTCAGCGAGTAATAATAATAAGGGTTGGGATGAGAGTGGCTTCAAATATAATATAAAATATAATGATCTCTGTGGCGCCGAAGGCTATAATTAAGAAGGTTTGTAATGAAGTTAGTAGTGTAATGTAAAGGCGTTGACGTGCAATAGGCTCAGGATTAATATGATTTTGGCTAGCTAAAATTATTAATGGTAAAAGCCAGCATGTTAAGATTAGAAGGGGTGTTGACAAAAGATCGGTAGCTAGATATGAGTTAGACATAGCCCACCCGGTTTCTGATGTTCAATTGAGTCATAATAGGCTTATAAGTGCAATTAAGAATCCGTGGGCAGTAGTAATTGTTCATAATCATTTAGGAGGAGCTAGTCAAATTGTTGGAAATATTATTATTGTAGGGATTAATACTTTTAACATTGTAGAAGATTGAGGTTTTGTAAGCGGTCAGTGCCATGGGTCCGGGCTGTGGCTACTAGAAGTGCAAGGCCTGTACTTGCTTCACATGCGGAGAAAGCTAGTAATAGTATAGGTGCTGTAGAGAAGCATGTTGATTCAAATTGGAGGGTTCATAAGGCTAATGCAATAAACAAGGATAGCATTATTCCTTCTAAACATAGTAATGCGGAAAGAAGGTGTGTGCGATGGAATGCTAGTCCTATTAATCCTAAAATAAATGCTGAGCTAAAGCTAAAGTGTACTGGTGTCATAAGGGGGTCGTGGACTTAAACCACAATTTTCTGAGCCGAAATCAGAGGTCTTTTTTAGACTAACTCCCTATTCTGCTCATTCTAGGCCTCCTTGGGTTCATTCATAAATTAATCCTAGGGTTAATAGGATTAGTACTATAGTAGCTCAAAAGAATGTTCCGGTTGGGCTATGGAGTTGATCTCCTCAAGGTAGTGGGAGAAGGAGAGCAATTTCTAAGTCAAATAAGAGGAATAAAATTGCTACTAGAAAAAATCGTAGAGAAAATGGTAATCGGGCAGATCCTAACGGGTCAAATCCACATTCATAAGGGGATAGTTTTTCTGCATCTGGGTTTATTTGTGGCAATCAGAAGGATACAATCGCTAGTACTGATGATAAAATTACAGTAATAAATAGAATAGTTATAATTAAGTTCATTATCTTTCCTTGGGGTTTAACCAAGACTAAGTGATTGGAAGTCACTTGTACTAACTTTAATACTAGAAAGATATGAGCCTCATCAATAGATTGATACGTAAAGGAATAGTCACACTACATCTACAAAATGTCAATATCAGGCAGCGGCTTCAAAGCCAAAATGATGTTCAGAGGTAAAGTGGTATTGAATTTGGCGGAGAAGGCAGACGGCTAGGAAGGTTGAGCCAATGATGACATGTAATCCGTGGAATCCTGTGGCCACAAAGAATGTAGAGCCATATACCCCATCCGCAATTGTAAAGGGTGCTTCGTAGTATTCTATTGCTTGAAGGGCAGTAAAATAGAACCCTAATAGAATTGTAAGTGCGAGAGATTGAATGGCTTGTTTTCGTTCGCCCTCTATAATACTGTGGTGGGCTCATGTAACTGTAACTCCGGATGCTAGTAGTACGGCTGTATTAAGTAGGGGTACTTCAAAGGGGTCTAACGTAGTAATTCCTGTAGGGGGTCAACATCCACCTAATTCGGGTGTTGGGGCTAGGCTTGAGTGATAGAAGGCTCAGAAGAAGCCCAGGAAAAAGAATACTTCTGAAGTAATAAATAGGATTATTCCGTATCGTAACCCCTTTTGTACTGGGGGTGTGTGATGACCTTGAAAGGTTCCTTCTCGAATAATATCACGTCATCATTGGAACATCGTAAGAAGAAGTAGAATTAATCCAAGAATTATTAGTGTTAATGAGTGAAAGTGAAATCAAATTGCCAGGCCGGATGTCATTAGTAAGGCACCGACGGCTCCGGTTAATGGTCATGGGCTAGGATCAACCATATGATATGCATGTGCTTGGTGGGCCATTAAACGTTTTCTTGTAAGTAAAGGCTTAGTAATAATACAAATACATAGGCCTGAATCATTGCTACTGCAACTTCAAGAAGTGTTAAAAGGAAAAGTACAGTAGCTGTTAAAATTGCCACAGTTGGTATTATTGGTAATAATACAAATACGGCTGTAGCGATAAGTTGAATTAATAAATGACCTGCAGTTAAATTAGCTGTGAGTCGGACCCCTAGGGCTAGTGGTCGAATAAATAGGCTAATTGTCTCGATAATGATTAGTACAGGAATCAGGGGAATAGGAGTTCCTTCTGGAAGAAGGTGGCCGAGGGCAACTGTTGGTTGGTTTCGTACCCCAATGATGACTGTAGCAAGTCATAGTGGCACAGCAAGTCCTATATTTAGCGACAACTGTGTTGTAGGTGTAAATGTGTAAGGTAGAAGACCTAGTATATTAATAGTGATAAGGAACATTATTAAGGAGGTTAATATTAGTGCTCATTTATGTCCTCCCACATTTAAGGGCATTAATAATTGATTAGTGAAGCGGTTAATGAATCATGCTTGAACAGTAGTGAGTCGATTGTTTATTCAGCGAGATGAGGGGGTGGGAAATAATACTCATGGAAGTGCAATCGCAATTGCGATGAGGGGGATCCCTAGAAAGGAGGGGCTTGCAAATTGATCAAAAAAGCTTGTTATCATGGTCAATTTCAAGAGTCAGTCTTATGTTTTTCTTCATTTATTGGGGCTGGTTCATTAGGTGTTAGGTGACTTAAGACTTTGGTAGGGATAATAGTGAGGAAAATTAATCATGAGAATACTAAGATTGTGAATCAGGGGCTAGGGTTAAGTTGAGGCATTCACTAGAGGTGGTCGGTAGTCACCAAACTTTGGCTTAAAAGGCCAACGCTTTGTCCAATAATTAGCTTTCTAGTGAGGCGTCTTCTAGTATTAGTGTGGATCAGCTTTCGAAATGTTTTAGTGGAACGGCTTCAACAACAATAGGTATAAAGCTATGGTTGGCACCACAGATTTCAGAGCATTGTCCATAGAATACTCCTGGGCGTGAGGCAATAAAGGCAGTTTGATTTAATCGCCCTGGCACTGCGTCTATTTTCACACCAAGGGATGGGATAGCCCAAGAGTGTAATACGTCTTCAGCTGACACTAGAACACGAATTGGTGATTCTATTGGAACTACTATTCGGTGGTCTGTTTCTAGAAGTCGAAATTGTCCCGGTGTAAGATCTTGAGTGGGGATTATATATGAATCAAAGCCTAGGTCTTCGTAGTCGGTATATTCGTAGCTTCAATATCATTGGTGACCTATAGCTTTAATTGTTAAGTGGGGGTCATTAACTTCGTCTATAAGATATAAAATTCGGAGGGAGGGGAGGGCAATTAAAACTAGAATTACTGCTGGTAGGACTGTTCATACAATTTCGATTTCTTGGGAGTCTAAAATGTATTTGTTGGTAAGTTTAGTTGAGACTATCGCGATAATAATATAAAGTACTATTGTGCTAATTAAAAATACAATTATTAGGGCGTGGTCGTGGAAGTGAAGAAGCTCTTCTATAACGGGTGATGCCGCGTCTTGGAATCCTAGTTGAGTGGGGTGTGCCATTAAATATAAGGCATACAGGAGTCTAACCTATAATTTCACCTCGACAAGGTGATGTAATTACTTATTTTACTAATGTCTCCAGAAGAAAGTGACAGAGTGGTTATGTGACTGGCTTGAAACCAGTATATGGGGGTTCAATTCCTCCCTTTCTCGTTAGTTTGATTGAACTTGGACAAATGCTGGTTCCTCAAATGTGTGGTATGGGGGAGGGCAGCCATGTAATCATTCTACATTTGTCATAGTTAGCTCTACTGAGGATACTTCTCGTTTAGCGGCGAAGGCTTCTCATAAAATAAATAGGAATATAATTACTGCTACTAATGAGACGAGTGAGCCAATAGATGATACGGTGTTTCATAAGGCGTAAGCATCTGGGTAATCAGAATACCGTCGTGGTATTCCTGCTAAACCTAAGAAATGTTGTGGGAAGAATGTAAGGTTAACACCAATAAATATTACGGCAAAATGGATTTTTGTCCAAGTATCATTTAAGGTATAGCCTGAAAATAGTGGGAATCAGTGAACAAATGCTGCTATGATGGCAAATACTGCCCCTATTGATAGTACATAATGGAAATGGGCAACAACGTAGTATGTGTCATGGAGAACAATATCAAGTGATGAATTAGCAAGAACAATTCCTGTTAATCCGCCAACCGTAAAAAGGAAAATAAACCCTAAGGCCCATAACATAGGAGTTTCTCATTTAATAGAGCCTCCGTGGAGTGTAGCAAGTCAACTAAATACTTTTACACCAGTAGGGATGGCGATGATTATTGTTGCAGATGTAAAGTAGGCACGAGTATCTACGTCTATTCCGACAGTGAATATATGATGGGCTCAAACAATAAACCCTAGGAGGCCGATGGCTATTATAGCCCATACTATTCCTATATAGCCGAATGGTTCTTTTTTGCCTGCGTAATAAGCTACAACATGTGAAATAATTCCAAACCCAGGTAAAATAAGAATGTAGACTTCTGGATGGCCGAAGAATCAAAATAAGTGTTGATATAGAATTGGATCTCCTCCCCCTGCGGGATCAAAAAACGTAGTATTTAGGTTTCGATCAGTAAGGAGTATAGTAATTCCGGCAGCTAGGACGGGCAGTGATAGAAGTAGAAGGACGGCAGTTACAAGTATGGCTCAGAGCGAGAGGGGTGTTTGATATTGTGAGATTGCTGGGGGTTTTATATTAATAATTGTGGTGATAAAGTTAACTGCCCCGAGGATAGATGATACACCTGCTAGGTGTAGGGAAAAGATTGTGAGGTCTACTGATGCCCCTGCGTGGGCAAGGTTACCTGCAAGTGGGGGGTAGACAGTTCATCCTGTCCCGGCCCCAGCTTCGACACCAGAGGAAGCTAGCAATAATAGAAATGATGGGGGCAGGAGTCAGAAGCTTATATTATTTATTCGGGGAAATGCTATGTCAGGTGCTCCAATCATTAAAGGTACAAGCCAATTACCGAACCCACCAATAAGAATTGGCATTACTATAAAGAAAATTATTACAAAGGCGTGAGCAGTAACAATGACGTTATAGATTTGATCATCACCTAGGAGTGACCCAGGTTGGCTTAATTCGGCTCGAATAAGGAGGCTTAAAGCAGTTCCTACTATTCCGGCTCAGGCACCAAATACTAAATAAAGGGTACCAATGTCTTTGTGGTTTGTAGAAAAGAATCAGCGTGTAATTGCCACAGGTAGGATAGCCTAATGCCTAGGCGGTGGGTTGTAGCCCCGAAGACAGAGGTTTAAGTCCTCTTCCTATCAAGCCCCGTGGTGGAGTCCACGTTGGATTGCAAATCCAGAGACGTAGGGTAATGCCTACCGGGGCTTTCCCGCCTTACTAGGCCAATGGCGGGAAAGTAGATGGATGCTCGCTGGCTTGAGCGCTTAGCTGTTAACTAAGAGTTTGTAGGATCGAGGCCTTCCCATCTAGAAAGGCCTTAGTTTAATGAAAACATTTGATTTGCATTCAGAAGATGCAAGATAGACTCTTGTAGGTCTTATCAGGGGCTAGAAGATTTTCACTTCTGCTTAGAGCTTTGAAGGCTCTTGGTCTAATGCTATCCTAAGCCCCTAGGAAATCAGTATGATTATAGCAGGGGTGATGGGCAGTAGGCCCAGAGCTATTACGGTAAATAGTGCCAGGGGGAGGGAGGCTTGTGTTGTTTGAGTGCGTCAGGGGGTAACAGAGGTTGTAATATTAGGGGAGATGGTGAGTGTTATTGTGTAGCAAAGGCGTAGGTAAAAATATAGGCTAATTAAGGCAGCAAGAGCTATTACCGTTGCAGCGAGGGGGAGGCCTTGCTTTGCTAATTCTTGTAAAATAAATCACTTAGGTATAAATCCTGTGAGTGGGGGTAGGCCTCCAAGGGATAATAGGATTAGGGCAGCTGTTGTTGTAAGGATGGGGCTCTTTGATCAAATGGTTGCTAAAGTGTTTACTTTTGTAGTAAATACAAGTTTTAGCGTTAGAAATGCTGCGGATGTTATTAACACATATACGAGTAATGCAAGGAGAGTAAGTTGGGGGGCATATTGAAGAACAATAATTATTCAACCTATATGTGCGATTGAGGAGTAGGCTAAAATCTTTCGTAATTGGGTTTGGTTTAGTCCACCTCAGCCCCCAATAAGTGTGGATATTAGTCCAAGGGTTGTAAGGAGAAATGGGTCAAATGCTTGGGCTGTTTGAATAATAAGAGTAAGTGGGGCAAGTTTTTGTCAAGTAGATAAAATGAGTCCTGTTAATAAGTCTAATCCTTGAAGTACTTCAGGTATTCAGAAATGTATAGGGGCTAGTCCAATTTTAAGTGCTAAGGCGGCGAGGATTATTGTAGTGGCGGTTGGATCAGACATATTAGTTATATTTCATTCTCCTGTAATTCATGCATTTGTTGTACTTGCGAATAGGATTACGGCGGCTGCAGTGGCCTGTGTAAGAAAATACTTTGTAGTAGCTTCTACTGCGCGGGGGTGGTGGTGTTGTGCTATTAAAGGGACAATTGCTAAAGTATTAATTTCTAATCCTATTCAGGCTAACAATCAGTGGGAGCTGGCGAAGGTCAGGGTGGTTCCCAAGCCAAGGCTTGATAACAGAGTTGCTAATACATATGGGTTCATTGATGGAGGAGGGAGTTTAACCGTCATGTTCGGGGTATGGGCCCGAAAGCTTAATTAGCTGACCCCATCATAGAAAGTGGTGTAAAGGAAGCACTATGAGTTTTGATCTCCTAGGTATGGGTTCAACCCCCTTCTTTCTAAGAACTAAGGGGATTTTAACCCCTGTAAGCCACTCTATCAAAGTGGTCCCTGGGCACTCGGGCACAGTTCCTGAGTTACAGCTGTGGGGGAAGGCCCGCTAATGCAATTGGAAGGGACACATGTCATAATACAAGGGCTAGTGTCAAGGGGAGGAAGTTTTTTCATACAAGGTGCATGAGTTGGTCATATCGGAATCGTGGGTAGGAAGCTCGTACCCATAGAAATACTACGGATAATAGTGCAGCTTTAATTATTAGGCCAATTGCTGTTAGTTCAGGTATGTTTGGAAAATGTGATGTTCCTAAAAATAATACAGCGGAGAGGGTGTTTATTAGTAGAATATTAGCATATTCGGCAAGGAAAAATAAAGCGAAGGGGCCCCCTGCATATTCTACATTAAAGCCTGAGACAAGTTCTGATTCACCTTCTGTCAGGTCAAAAGGTGCTCGGTTAGTCTCTGCTAAGGTTGAGATATACCATATAGCGGCTAATGGTCATGCGGGGATTAGTAATCATACGCTTTCTTGTGCAGTATTAAATGTTTGAAGGGTGTAACCCCCGGAAAAAATAATAACTGAGAGCAGAATAAGTCCAAGGCTTACCTCATATGAAATTGTTTGGGCAACTGCTCGTAAGGCTCCAATTAGTGCATATTTTGAATTTGATGCTCAACCTGACCCAAGAATAGAATAAACTGCAAGGCTTGATAATGCTAAAATAAACAGGATACCTAGGTTAAGGTTAATGACTGGGTAAGGCATGGGTATAGGTGCTCAAAGGATTAGGGCAAGGGTTAGTGCTAGAATGGGGGCTGCTAAAAATAGAAATGGAGATGATGTGGAGGGGCGGACGGGTTCTTTAATAAAAAGTTTAACTCCGTCGGCGATAGGTTGAAGTAATCCGTAAGGTCCTACTACATTAGGTCCTTTTCGCAGTTGCATATAACCTAGTACTTTTCGCTCTAGTAAAGTTAAGAATGCTACTGCTAATAGGATTGGAATAATATAGGCTAAGGGATTAATTAGGTGAATTATTAAGGTGTTTAGCATGAACTGGGGAGAGGATTTGAACCTCTGGTTTTAAGGGCTTAGGCCTTATGCAATTTTCCATGCTCTGCCACCCCAGTATGCCCTAATCTTGGGCGGCAGGGGTTTTGGCCTCCCTTATTTAATTTATTTGTTTGCATGAATTAGGGGGGGGGCGTGCTTTGAGTATGGGCCCCTCTTTTCCGATCCTTTCGTACTAGGAAAAGTAGCGTTACAGATAGAAACTGACCTGGATTGCTCCGGTCTGAACTCAGATCACGTAGGACTTTAATCGTTGAACAAACGAACCCTTAATAGCGGCTGCACCATCAGGATGTCCTGATCCAACATCGAGGTCGTAAACCCCCTCGTCGATATGGGCTCTGGGAGAGGATTGCGCTGTTATCCCTAGGGTAACTTGGTTCGTTGATCGGCCTTAGCCGGATCATTATTGGTCAGATATTCTGCGGCTTAAAGATGTTTCTTTTGGCTTTAGGGTCTTTGCCCAGTCCACTCGGAGGCTTGCTTTTCCTCCGTGGTCGCCCCAACCGAAGGTAAAATTTCATGATCACTAAGTTCTTGCTTCTTATAAAGTTGTTTAACGTGGCTGAGTTTTGTACCTTAAGCTCCAAAGGGTCTTCTCGTCTTGTAGTGTTATACCCGCTTCTGCACGGATAGATCAATTTCACTGACAGGAGGGGGGAGACAGTTAAGCCCTCGTCTAGCCATTCATACAGGTCTCTATTTAAAAGACAAGTGATTGCGCTACCTTTGCACGGTCAATATACCGCGGCCGTTGAACCCGTAGTCACTGGGCAGGCTGGACCTCCTATACTATGTCTTGCAGGAGGCGATGTTTTTGGTAAACAGGCGAGGCTTGTGTTTGCCGAGTTCCTTCCCTTTCTTTTAGTCTTTCCCTTAAATAGCACTCCAGTGTAGGGTTAACGATTTTATAATGTGAGTTCTCCTTGAGGTTTTTATTGTTCACAATACCCTCTTTAGTTGGGCTCGTTAAATTCCAGTGGGTAGTCCGATCTGGTTTACACTTGTGGCGGGAGAAGATCAGGTCTTCTTGTTACTCATTTTAGCATAGTCTCACCCATGTATGCATGGGTTGGCCTGATACAATTAGGGGAGTAAGATTTTTTATCGGTATAATAAACTTCCTTCTGTCCGAGCTTTAACGCTTTCTGCTTAGATGGCTGCCTTCAGGCCCACTAGAACAGTATATTTTATATAATATGATCTTTATCCTCCTGTAAAGGTTGTATCCTTTGTTAAAGGGGCTGTACCCCCTTCAACTAACTCTCGTACTTTTCCTAATATCTTAATGATATATTAATTGATTAAGGGGGTGCGAGGCTGAACTTCTATTCATTTCTCAGGCAACCAGCTATCACCAGGTTCGGTAGGTCTGTCACTTCTACCCGGAGCTCTTCCCACTCTTTTGCCACAGAGACGGGTTAGCCCTAAATTATTTAGGCTGTCTCGGGGTAGCTCACCTGGTTTCGGGGTATCAAACTAAAGATCTCTTTGCTCGATGGTACTGGCTAAATCATGATGCAAAAGGTACAAGGTTTAGTCTTTGTTTTTTAATGCTTATATGGGTTGTTTCATTTCTCTTTCAGCTTTCCCTTGCGGTACTTTTTCTATTGCTTTGAGTGAACCTTTTCTGTCTCCCATACTTAGGTAAAAAAATGGTTTAGTTTGTGGGGTTAAGTATTGTTTTGTTATAAATATTGTTAAATTATAGTGGTGGTTAAGCTAGCTGGTTGGCTCAGGGTGATCCAATTTGCATGGATGTCTTCTCGGTGTAAGTGAGATGCTTAACTAGCTCAGCCACGCCCTGAATTTAATCCAAGTGCACCTTCCGGTACACTTACCATGTTACGACTTGCCTCCCCTTGTCAGAGCTTTAGTGTTAGGAAGCTTTATTGCATTTTGACAGGGGAGAGTGACGGGCGGTGTGTACGCGCCTCAGAGCCGGGTTCAAAAGGACACTCTGCTTCCTTTTTACTACTAAATCCTCCTTCAAGCACTATTTCATGTTGCATATCCGTAGTGTTCTGTTATAGAAAATGTAGCCCATTTCTTCCCACTTCGTACGCTACACCTCGACCTGACGTTCTGGGTTGTGCCCATTTTGCTTACTCTTATTACCTTCACAGGGTAAGCTGACGACGGCGGTATATAGGCTGGGATGGCTAGAAGTGGTGAGGTTTAACGAGGATTATCGGTTTTAGAACAGGCTCCTCTAGGGGGGTCTGAGGCACCGTCAGGTCCTTTGGGTTTTAAGCTAATGCTCGTAGTACCCGGGCGGGCGTCTAATTGTAGTTGGACGTCTGGGTTTATGACTGAGCATAGTGGGGTATCTAATCCCAGTTTGTTTCTCAGTTTTCGTGGGGTCAGGTGGACTTTTTTAAAGCTACTTTCGTATATTGGGCTTCGGACTCCTAGAAGCGTATGACAGCCAAAGGGCCATTTGACTTTATTATTTTACTACCCATAACCACCCTTTACGCCGTTACACTGTCAACTAGGGCCTCTCGTTTAACCGCGGTGGCTGGCACGAGTTTTACCGGCCCTCTTAGCCCTAACTGAGTCAAGTTTTCACTTATGGCTTAATATTTATCACTGCTGAATTCCCTTGGGGGTGTGGCTAGGCCTGGCGTCTTGGGCTAAAGGTTTTGTGCCTGATGCCTGCTCCTTGTCCCCGGGCAGGGGATTGAGGGCTTACTCACGGGGGTGCGGAGACTTGCATGTGTAAGTTAGGCTAGAGCTGACAGTAAGGTCGGGACCATGCCTTTGTGCATGCGGAGCTTCTTAGGGCCCATCTTAACATCTTCAGTGTTATGCTTTATATTAAGCTACGCTAGCAATAAAATATGTTCGATTTTTTAGCATTGAGAAATTTGTTAAAAATTTTAATAGAGGTTTTTAGGCTTTTTTTTTGGAAAAAATAAAAGGGTTATGATGACATATATATATATATATATATATATATATATATATAACGCGGATGGCTAACCATATCTTAACTTGTTAGTCCAAACGCTCTCGAGCCTTCCTTGCTTTTGGGGTTTGACAAGGAGAACAGGATTTGCTGAGCGTAGGGGGAAAGGGGGTTTGTCGCGTGAAAACCAAAAAGAGGGGGCGTATATATCAGAATAAGTCAAAGAAAAATTATTATGTTATGCACTTGATAGAGTATAATGTAATTCTTAAGTTATGTCTTTCAATCATTAACTTAATGTGACTTAAGCAAGGAAATGTACAACCTTGAGATGTTACTTGCGCCTGCACTCTGAAATGTAAGCGAAAGGCAACCAAAAAAGAGAACCCCTATGCATGTGAAAGAACGCCCGGCATGTGGGGTTGGTGAAGAGTATGTATTTACACCATTAATCAGATGCAAGGAAACTTATCCGAGGGTGGATTCTACATGCCATGTCCAATGAAATAGGAATCAGATGCAAGGAATAGTTCATTAAAATACCACACTCACATATTATGTCCCTGATTCTATCATGAATAATATGCCTTATATGATCGGGTTGGTGGTCTCTTACTACATTAAGATGGTCGTATTAGATGTTAGTTGGGTATTTCAAGGAAAATGTTGGGTGCGATATTTAGAGGAATAATCTATATCCCGGGTTAAGATAAATTATTTCTGAGTTTTAATAATATGCTTATGCACGTCTTAGACGTTAGTACTTGCTTTTAGGTTAAAATAGATGAATGGTGATAATACATATATAACTCTAGAACATTACATAATCTGGTTTATGTACGTTTTAGGTGTTAGTACTTGCTTTTAGGTTAAAATAAATGCATGGTGATAATACATAGCATATAACACCCACATAATA